TTTTGAGTCGGGTAGATTGAGATTATTCCAACATTTTTTGTATTACTTTTTTTTTTTTTTATTTGTTATTTGTTTGTTGCACAAAAAAACTTTTGGAATTCCCGGTAGAAAGAGATTTCCCCAAAGAAAACGCTTTTAACGCTGCCCGACACCCTTTCCTTTTCCAAAAATTTTTACGAATACGCTTTTTTGATGCAGAAGTACGTTTTTTTGGAACTGCCATTTAAATAAAAATTAAGAGATTACTCATTGGTATAGCTGGATGTGAAAGACATCTATTGTTCACAAAAAATCAGCGCTTTCCTAATTCATTCTATTTTTTTGAATATTCAAAACTTCAAAATAAAAAACAAAGAAAAGATAAGTCAAAGATAGGGGAAAATCACACAAAATAGTAGTCCAAATAGAGAATATTCTTTTTTTTATTTACTTTTTCTATTTTCTAAAATATCCGTCCAAAAAGTTTTTTTGATTGATATTTTTCTTTCAAATTCTTTCCCATTCAAATCCATATTTATAGAATCCCTTGTGCGATAGAAATGGAATTAGTTGAACTTAATACAATAACGAATATGAACTAACTTAACCTTCTCTTTACTTCCATCGTTCTATATTTCATTTACATCAACTATACAATACCTCGAGAACGGGGAGAACCCATGTTTTTAGTATGTTTAATAAACACTTTATTAAATTTTGTTGTCAAACTCGGGGAAAGAGACTGAATTTCACCTTTGATTTGAATTTTCAAATTCGAGGGAAACTTTTATGTCTTTCTTTCCTATGATTTGACCAATTGGAACTTCTTGATTTGAATATTTGAAGGATTTAGCAGAAAGAATAACTAAAAATTCAAAAAATTCTATTTATGTTAGTGCATATCTTGATTTTTTATTGACTCTTTTCAAAAGAGCTAAGATCCGGTGAATCGGAAACAATTAATATTAATTAAGAATTAAAAAACTTTTTTTATGGAACAGACATATCAATATGCGTGGATCATACCTTTCGTTCCACTTCCAGTTCCTATGTTAATAGGAGTAGGACTTCTTCTTTTTCCGACAGCAACGAAAAATCTTCGTCGTATGTGGGCTTTTCCAAGTATTTTATTGTTAAGTATAGTCATGATTTTTTCAACAAATCTGTCTATTCAGCAAATAAATAGCAATTCTATCTATCAATATGTTCGGTCTTGGACTCTCGATAATGATTTTTCTTTAGAATTCGGATACTTGATCGATCCACTTACTTCTATTATGTCAATGTTAATCACTACTGTTGGAATTATGGTTCTTATTTATAGTGATAATTATATGGCTCATGATCAAGGCTACTTGAGATTTTTTGCTTATATGAGTTTTTTCAGTACTTCGATGTTGGGATTAGTTACTAGTTCAAATTTGATACAAATTTATATTTTTTGGGAATTGGTTGGAGTGTGTTCCTATTTATTAATAGGTTTTTGGTTCACACGACCTCTTGCAGCAAATGCTTGTCAAAAGGCATTTGTAACGAATCGTGTAGGGGATTTTGGTTTATTATTAGGAATTTTAGGTTTTTATTGGATAACGGGTAGTTTTGAATTTAGGGATTTATTCGAAATATTCCATAATTTGATTTATAACAATGAAGTAAATTATCCCTTTGTTACATTGTGTGCTGCTCTATTATTTGCCGGTGCCATTGCTAAATCTGCACAATTTCCTCTTCATGTATGGTTACCTGATGCTATGGAAGGACCCACTCCCATTTCGGCTCTTATACATGCTGCTACTATGGTGGCAGCGGGGATTTTTCTTGTAGCTCGCCTTCTTCCTCTTTTCATAGTTATACCCTATATAATGAATATAATTTCGTTGATAGGTATAATAACAGTATTATTAGGAGCTACTTTAGCTCTTGCTCAAAAAGACATTAAGAGGGGTTTAGCCTATTCGACAATGTCTCAATTGGGTTATATGATGTTAGCTCTAGGAATGGGGTCTTATCGAAGTGCTTTATTTCATTTGATTACTCATGCTTATTCCAAAGCATTATTATTTTTAGGTTCTGGATCTGTTATTCATTCAATGGAAACTATTGTTGGCTATTCTCCGGATAAAAGTCAGAATATGGTTCTTATGGGTGGTTTAACAAAGTATGTCCCGATTACCAAAACCTCTTTTTTCTTAGGTACACTTTCTCTTTGTGGTATTCCGCCTCTTGCTTGTTTTTGGTCCAAAGATGAAATTCTTAATGATAGTTGGTTGTATTCGCCTATTTTTGCAATAATAGCTTGGGCCACAGCAGGATTAACTGCGTTTTATATGTTTCGGATCTATTTACTTACTTTTGAGGGGCATTTAAATGTTTATTTTCAAAATTACAGTGGCAAAAAAAATACAGCTTTCTATTCAATATCTATATGGGGTAAAGGGTCTTCCAAAACAATTAACAAAAATTTTCGTTTATTAAGAATTAATAATCCAAATTCTTCTTTTTTTTCAAAAAAGACATATCG